ACATTCAACCCCCCTTTTTTACCATTAGCAAGAACTTGTTTCAGTTGCATATCATAAGGAATTCGAACAACTGCTTCAAATACAGTATCCGGAAGTACTGTTTGTGGAACCTCAATATCTACGGGCTTATTAGCTAAATGGCAATTAGCACATACAATACGCCCAGTCGCTTCTCGTGGATTTTCATAACCCTGTTGTGCAAAAATGGGATATGCATTTGAAATATATGTTCGAGTTATTGTATATATCATGAGCGATACAGAAATGGATCGAGTAATCTGTTCCTTTGTCCAAGAAAAGGTATTTCTAGTTTGCATGGTCCAATCATTGAGCCCCAAATTTCTACAATAAATTGGGTAGGTTGCTAGTATAGTTCCCTATCCACGATTTTGCTATGTACTGAAATAAGTTTACTAGAATAGAGTAGAAATCCTCTGGAGAAATAGAAAGAGTAATTACAATTTTGAACGCTTTGCTTTGTTTATGTACAAATATTTTGATTAATATTAGCGGATCATTTTTCAATCATTCATTGAATGATAAATCACTACAAGTGATGGAGATACACGATTTAAATAACGGAAGATCCAATATTTTAAAATTGTATCTAGAATGACTGGAAAAGTGGAAACAAGACCAGATATAATTTGATCGTTATGAGCAAATCCAAAATCTTTGTAGACAGAGCCAAGCATTAGTTCCCAACCATGAGGCGAATGGAATCCGATACACAAATCAGTTAATAAAAGAATAGAAAAAGCTTTTATTGTGTCGCTTAAGTTATATAAGAATTCCTGAACCCAAGAGTTAAGAATAACAAGCTCTTCATTACCCAGAATAGAATAACCACTTAGAATAAGGAAACATATTATATTTGTCGAGAAGTGTAAAATCGTATGGATACGATCCTCATTGTGCATCTTTATCAATTGGATCGTTTCGTTGTGGATTCCTAGACTAAGCTTTTGTAGATGTGTCTCTGGATATTCCTTTATCATTTCGTTCAACAGGAAAAGTTCCTCTAATTCTATGAATTTTTCGAGAATATTCTTTTCTTGAATATCATTCAAAAACATTTTGGATTGTCTAGTATTCCACCAATTCGTAACCCTGGATTCTATACTTTTATTAAAAACTAGAGAGATCCACCAGGGCAAAAATACTATAGATGCAAGATATATAAGAGGAGTGAATGCTTTCTTTTTTGCCATTTTTTTTTCATCTGTGAATTCTTAATGAACCCACCTCATTTGTCGACTCTATGCGATCTACTATTTCTATCAAGCATGAAAATTCTATATACTTAAAGTATAGAGCCTCTGAATCTATTCCCGGTTTTTTTTGTGATTTATTGGTTATTTCTTGAATCTCGGAATCTCGAAAGAATATAGAATAAGAGCCCACTTCGAATTCGAATGAAGAAATAATCCAAAATAGTGTTTTGGTTCTAGAGATCTCAATTGGGCAAATTCATATAAATTGCGTCCTTTTGATAAATGCCCCAAAGAGCCATTTGAAGTAATGAATCTTAATATTATTCGTATTTGGAAACGAACTAACTCCCTTTCTATCAAATTCTATCAAATGTTTCCAAAAATTTCTCTGGCTGCTCACGCCCACCGTCCGGGAAAAGCCTCTGAAGAATAGTGTGATGTGATGATCAAAAATAAGTGGTAAAACAAGATAGAAATTTTAGAGTTATGATTAGTTATCGTTAGAAGAGATTTCATTTTTTGGTTATTTAATTAAGAAGTCCAAAAGATAAGGATAAAAAGAAAAGTTGGTTGACAAAAGAGAGATAATTCACAAGAAATGACCCATCTATATCTAATCCAATGTATCAATTTTTAAAATGGGATCTAAAATAGAAATTATTTCTATCAAAATGGAATGGTTTGCTATAGGAGATGGATCTAATGGATCTATTAGTTATTTCAATTTGTTACTTGTTTTATTACTGAATTTTCAATTTAGTTCAAAATACTTCAATTGGTACACGCAAGAAATAGGCCAATTCGGCAGCTTTTTGTTCAATTTCTCGTGGAGTTAAATTCTCATCAGTACGAGTTAAGGGAATAGTCCCCTGGCCTCGGATATCCATATAAAGGATACGACGGGCAGAAATACCTTCTTTAACTTCTATTCTGATGGACTGAATATCTTTCATAAGGAATCGAAGAAAGATGCGACGATTTTTTCCAGGAAATCCCCAACGAAAAATACACACAATTCCTTCTTTTCTATCGAATCGATCATAACCACTACCTACATTCCACGAAATTGTGCACCACAAATATGAGCTAATAAAGAGACCCGCGATGCCATAGAAAGACATCACGATCCCTTGTGGAAAAAAAAGTATTTGCTGAGACGGAAATAAAGATATCAAATTTCTACCAAAATAACTGGAAGTTCCAACCAATAAGAATCCCAATGAACCTAAAAAAAGGATAAAGGCCCAGCAAAAATTACCTGTTTTTCGAGATCCCGTTATAAGTTCTATCCATATATGTTCTGATCGCCAACTCATACTAGATCCAGTTGCATTTTATTGGAATTGAGAGAATAACCAAAATAAATTGGACTTTACTCTTTTTTTGTTTCCGAAGTAACTCTCATCAACTAGCACTATTCTGATGTGAACCTTTAGACGTAATTCATCAAATCGGCTAGATCTAAAATACTAGCATCCCCTTCATATGATCCCCTATAGATATCTACATCCACTTAGATACATTTACTTTTCATCACTCATCCGGAGCTATTTTGAAATAGCTATAATAAATTTAACCATATATCATGTTTCCGCATGCATATGCGCTCTTTCATTTACATTTAATTTATGTTCGGAGGAAGCCACATCTTATATGACAAAGTGGATATCATGTTATGATACATGTCTAAGTCTTGAAAAAAGCCGGATTTAAAAAATCTTATTTCTTTGAACATGAAGAAATAAAGAAACCATTGCAATTGCCGGAAATACTAGGCCCACTAAAGGCACGAAAATAGAGGGTAAGTTGAGAGTTGTCATAGAATGGGTACCTCGATTTAATATTTGTACCTGTTATTCTTATATTATATATTTTTAAATGAGTTATTAATTATAATTCGTATATAATTATACTATAAGTGAGTATATATAATAATTGAGTATATAATAAGTGCAAGGAATATAGAATGGAATATATGTATGATAATCCATTTATTTCGTATGCTTTTTTGATTATTTTATTCTTGTCTTCTAATTTTAATTTATTAATTTAATAAAGAGTTTCTTACAAATTCCCGTTAGAATACAACAGAGATTATTAGTAATAATGAAAATTCTTGGGAGATATAGAAAGAGGCAAGATTCTATATATCGATTTGAATTATATATACATATTATATATACATAGGGAACACTAAGGTTAAATTAGTTTTATTTGCCTTGCCTAATAAAATGTCACAAAAATAAGAATTAACCCTTTCATCTTGTTGATAGAAGTTTTCTAATTACTAATCAGTATAAGTAATATGGGTAAAAAAAATCTCGAAAACAACATAACGAATTTTCTGCAACTTTAGAAAACCCCATCCTTTTCATTTTGACTTTGATTATGATAAACTAACGACTTGTTCGCCACAAAAAACTAATTGAATTTTGATTCTAAAGGAAAGAAAGCGTGGAGCTGAAATAACTCAGTGAGAACGCCTTTTAAAAGATTACGTGGTACGATTGAATCGAATAAGCCCTTATGGAATAAATATTCAGCCGCTTGTGAACCTTCAGGTACTGTCTTATTCAATGTTTGTTCAATTACTCGTTTACCCGCAAATGCAATGTAGGCATTGGGTTCGGCAATAATGATATCCCCCAACATACCAAAACTAGCTGTCACTCCACCAGTAGTAGGGGATGTAAGGATTGATACATAGAATAACTTTTTATTTGATTGATAATCATATAAAGCAGAAGATATTTTAGCCATTTGCATCAAGCTCAAACTTCCTTCTTGCATGCGTGCTCCTCCAGAAGCACATACTAGAATAAGAGGTAGAAATTTATTGGTAGCATACTCAACCAAACGGGTGATTTTCTCGCCTACTACAGATCCCATACTACCCCCCATAAATTGAAAATCCATAACCCCAATTGCTATAGGAATACCATTTAGTTGACCTGTGCCTGTTTGAACAGCCTCAGTTAATCCTGTCTTTCTTTGATAAGAATCAATACGCTCTTTATAAGGTTCCTCTTCCGAATGAAATTCAATAGGATCTAGAGAGACCATGTCTTCATCCAGAGGATCCCAAGTACCGGGATCAACCAAAAGTTCAATTCTATCCGAACTACCCATTTTCAAATGATATCCACATTGTTCACAAATATGCATTTTTGACTTAAAAAATTTTTTATAATTTAATCCATAACAATTTTCGCATTGAACCCATAAATGCCTGTATTTTTGAGTTACCTCAAGATCATTAGAACTTTTAGTTAAATCACTACCATTAGGGGTAGTTCTTATACAAGAATTCTTGTTTTCACTACGATTGAAACTTTCATCACAAATATAACTAAAAATGTAGCTGTTACCAGAATTCTCACTACCACTTAAAATGTAACGATCAATATGGATTTGAGAACGAAGATAACTGTCAATGCAACTATTAATATGATTATTCCAACGATATTGAGTATCATACATGTAACGATCAGAGTGTGGATCGTCACCCTTAGCTACATTATTTCGATAACTATAATTTTGATAACTATAAAAAGAACTTTCTACTTCACTCAGAAAAGACTGATCATTATCAATCTCAAAAATCTGATTTTCAATATCAAAATATATGGAATAACTGTCCCCATTACTATCCTTAACTAAAAAAGTGTCATCGGAGACGAAATTCCTAATGTCCTGAACGCCAAATAAATGATTAACATTATTGTAACTAGAACTAGTATTCTCACTCCAACGAGGCATTTTTTTATACGGATTAGTTAGATCAGT